TCAAATCTGTATCGATAGTCACGTTTTAAGTAGTAGTGAAAATTACAGTGACAGTTACATTTATAATTACATTTGTGGCGAAAGTGGAAATAGTAGTGAAAGCGATAGTTCCAATATAAAAACTAGCCCGAATGGTAGTCATTTAACTAGAAAAAGTTCTAATGATCTCGAAGTAACTCAAAAATACAGGCATTTGTGGATTCAATGCGAAAATTGTTATGGATTAAATTATAAGAAAATTTTGAAATCAAAAATGAATATTTGTGAACAATGCGGATATCATTTGAAAATGAGTAGTTCAGATAGAATCGAACTTTCGATTGATCCAGGTACTTGGGATCCGATGGATGACGACATGGTCTCTCTGGATCCCATTGAATTTCATTCCGAAGAGGAACCTTATAAAAATCGTATTGATTCTTATCAAAGAAAGACGGGATTAACAGAGGCTGTTCAAACGGGTACAGGTCAACTAAATGGGATTCCTATCGCAATTGGGGTTATGGATTTTCAGTTTATGGGGGGTAGTATGGGATCCGTAGTAGGTGAGAAAATCACCCGTTTGATCGAGTATGCTACGAATAAATTTTTACCTCTTATTCTGGTGTGTGCTTCCGGAGGAGCACGGATGCAAGAAGGAAGTTTGAGCTTGATGCAAATGGCTAAAATATCTTCCGCTTTATATGATTATCAATCAAATCAAAAGTTATTCTATGTATCAATTCTTACATCTCCTACTACTGGTGGAGTGACTGCTAGTTTTGGTATGTTGGGGGATATCATTATTGCCGAACCGAATGCCTATATTGCCTTTGCGGGTAAAAGAGTAATTGAACAAACATTGAATAAGGCAGTACCTGAAGGTTCACAAGCGTCTGAATATTTATTCCATAAGGGCTTATTCGATCCAATCGTACCACGTAATCCTTTAAAAGGTGTTCTGAGTGAGTTATTTCAGCTCCACGCTTTTTTTCCTTTGAATAAAATTCAATCAAGTAGAGTCTTAAGTTAAATTTTTTTTGTGGTGAACAATTAGTTAGTTAATTTATCAGAATCAAAATAAATAAAGAATGGACTTTTCTTTGATGACATAAGATTTAATTGTATTTGTATAAAGAATCATGCGGATAATTATTTTTTTTTTACCGATATTCCAGATTACTAATCAGTAACCCTCGATCACCAAAACAACATAAAAAGCGAATTCTTCCTTAGAATTAGGAGGCAAGGCAAATAAAACGAATTTCGTGGTCCCCTTTTGATATGTATTTTGCATATGTATATTATAGAACTCAAATATAGAAAAAATATAGAATCTTGCATCTTTCTATATCTCCCAAGAAGTCCCATTTTTTCTAAGAATCCTTGCTATTGGATATTGGATCGGATTCTAACGAATCTTTCGGGAATTTGGTAAAAAACTCTTTTTGTATTAAATATTAAAAAATAAATTAGAATATAAGAACAATAGAAAAATAAAAGAAGTAAGAATAGAATAATAAAGAAGTAAGAATAGAATAATAAATAAAGTGGATTATCATACATAACATATATTTCATGTAGAAAGATGAATAAGTCCGTTTATTTTAGTTCTACATTCCTTGCACTTATTCTATAGACTCACTTAGATATACTTAGTATATATACTTAGTATACTTCTATACGAATTCTAATATGAATTAGAATTATTATAAGATATCTTTATAATAATAAGAGGTACAAATATTAAATCGAGGTACCCATTCTATGACAATTCTCAACAACTTACCCTCTATCTTTGTGCCGTTAGTGGGCCTAGTATTTCCGGCAATTGCAATGGCTTCTTTATCTCTTCATGTTCAAAAAAATAAGATTTTGTAAATCCGATGTGGTCAAATCTCCTCTAGTTTTTTTTTCAAGACTTAGCAAACACGGCACGGATATACATTTAGTAGAGTATTGTATAACAATAACAAATAACAGGCGGCTTTCTGCGAACATAAATCAAAGAGCTCTTATGCATGCATAAACATGATATATGGGTAAATGAATTCTATCTATTTTCAAAAATAGGCCAGGATCCGAGCTCATGTCTGAAATTTAAGTCAATGTATCTATATGTATGTAGCTATCTAATCTATATCTATCTATAGGGAATCCTATGAAGGGGATGTTCTTATTTTATTATATCTAACTAATTTGATGAATTACTGCTAAAAGTTCACATCAGAATAGTACTAGTTGATGAAAGTTACTTCGGAAACAAAAAAAAAAAGTAAAGTCAAATTGATTTTGGTTATTCCCTCAATTCCAAGAAAATGCAACTGGATCTAGTATGTATGAGTTGTCGATCAGAATATATATGGATAGAATTTATAGCAGGATCTCGCAAAACAAGTAATTTCTGCTGGGCCTTTATCCTTTGTTTAGGTTCATTAGGATTCTTATTGGTTGGAATTTCTAGTTATCTTGATAGGAATTTGCTATCTTTATTTCCGTCTCAGCAAATCAGTTTTTTCCCACAAGGGCTCGTGATGTCTTTCTATGGGATCGCGGGTCTCTTTGTTAGTTCCTATTTATGGTGCACAATTACATGGAATGTCGGTAGCGGTTATGATCGATTTGATCGAAAAGAAGGAATAGTGTGTATTTTTCGTTGGGGATTTCCTGGAAAAAACCGCCGCATCTTTCTACGATTCCTTATGAAAGATATTCAGTCCATCAGAATAGAAGTGAAAGAGGGTATTTATGCTCGTCGTGTCCTTTATATGGAAATTAGAGGCCTGGGGGCTATTCCGTTGACTCGTACTGATGAGAATTTGACTCCGCGAGAAATTGAGCAAAAGGCTGCGGACTTGGCCTATTTCTTGCGCGTACCAATTGAAGTTTTTTGAAAAATGAACTGAAGAATAAATGCTTTCTCAGCCGAAGGAACAAACCCAAGAATCCTCTTTTTTCTATAGCATAACTTACTTAATTGAAGTTTCTTCAGAATGTCCAGTCGGGCCAAAGCAAGGCAAACGTGTATGGAACAGCCATAACATAAAAGGAAACCTTTTTTGTCTGTAAAAAAATGGTTTTTTTTGCGTATGGAAATCCCCACTCAATTCAATTCAGTAACAAAAGAAGTAACTCAGTAACAAAAGAAGTAACAAATCGAAATAATAGATTGATCTCATATATCAAAATTTTTCGGAATCCAAAATTTAGCTTTTTTTTTTTTATTTTCAATATTTTGAATTCATACGTTAGATATGGATAGATCATATCTTGGAAATTAGCTCTCGTTTCTTTTGGTAATGGACCCTTTTTATCTTTTCTTTTGTCTTTCTTAATGACCAAACAATTGGATCTCTTATAATGAGAACTTTTCTTTCTTTTTTTGCCACTCGGTTTTGATTATCACAATTATTCTTCAGAAAATTCTCTCAAATATTCCTTCAAATATTCCTGGATTATGCTCTGGACAGCCTGCGAATTTTTTTTTCGAAATATTTGCTATTTGAATTCTTACTAGAAGGGAAGTTCTTTCATTTCGAAATCCGAATAATATTCATTATTTGAATTTGAATCTTTTGGGCATTCATCGAAAAAGGGTGGGGGGATTGCTTCGAATATTTGATCAATTGAGATATCTGGAAACAATATTTTTTGATTATTTCTTCAGTCGAATTCGAAATGGATTCTTCTTCTATTTTTGGATTTTTTCTACACTAGATTCAAGGACTAACTGCTGAATCACAACTAAAAAACCGAGACTCGATTCATAGGCGCGATACCTTATAATAGAACTCATGCTTGGATAGAAATCTTAGATCGAATAGAGTCAACAAATGAGGTGGTTTCAGTAACAATTCACAGATGAAAAAATGACAAAAAAGAACGCATCCATTCCCATTAGATATCTCTCATCTATAGTATTTTTAGTATTCTTGCCCTGGTGGATTTCTCTCTCATTTAATAAAAGTCTGGAATCTTGGATTACTAATTGGTGGAATACTAGGCAATCCGAAACTTTCTTGAATGATATTCAAGAAAAGAGTATTCTAGAAAAATTCATAGAATTCGAGGAACTATTCCTCTTGGACGAAATGATAAAGGAATTCCCGGAAAGGCAACTACAAAAGCTTCGTATAGGGGGGCTCCACAAAGAAACAATCCAATTGATCAAGATGCACGACGAGGATCATATCCATACGATTTTGCACTTCTCGACAAATATAATCTGTTTCGTTATTCTAAGCGGTTATTCTATTCTGGGTAATGAGGAACTTGTTATTCTTAACTCTTGGGTTCAAGAATTCCTATATAATTTAAGCGACACAATAAAAGCCTTTTCGATTCTTTTAGTAACTGATTTATGTATCGGATTCCATTCGCCCCACGGTTGGGAACTAATGATTGGCTATGTCTACAACGATTTTGGATTTGCTCATAATGATCAAATTATATCTGGTCTTGTTTCCACTTTTCCAGTCATTTTAGATACAATTTTGAAATATTGGATTTTTCGTTATTTAAATCGTGTATCTCCGTCACTTGTAGTGATTTATCATTCAATGAATGACTGAAAAACGATTCACTGATCCAATTAGAATGTTTCCGACTTTGTACATAAGCAAAACATTCAAAGTCGTACTTACCTTTTACCTTACTCTTTCTACCCGTCGAGAGGACTCCTCCTATATTCCAGTAATCTGATATTCCAGTAAAACTATTTCAGTAAATAGCAGAATCGTGGATGGGGAACTATACTAGTGACCCACCTAATTTTATTGTAGAAATTTTCGGCATCAACGATTGGACCATGCAAATTAGAAATACCCTTTCTTCGATAAAGGAAGAGATTACTCGATTCATTTCCGTATCGTTCATGATATATATAATAACTCGGGCATCCATTTCAAATGCGTATCCCATTTTTGCGCAGCAGGGTTTTGAAAATCCACGAGAAGCAACTGGTCGTATTGTATGTGCCAATTGCCATTTAGCTAATAAACCTGTGGATATTGAGGTTCCAC